CTAAAAATAGTAATCTTTCTCGATAAAGTCGGTTGATTAGGGTAAAGTTGTATCCCTTAAGAACCGTACGTGCACCTTTTGATGCATACGGTTCAAAAAAGATTGCGAAAAAAGAATCAATGTCTAGACTCCAGTCCTGTTTATTTTTGGCTATTCTTTTTCATAGAAGGTTTTTTCTAACTTCTAACGAAAGGCCTTTTTCTTCGATTTTTCAATAAAGACGCGTTTTGGACTTTTTTTGTTATTCCTTATAATAATAAATAATAATAGAAAAAGTCACTAAATTAATCGAATTAACTTCTCATTGATGTATTATTTCATCAAGATTCAACCCAAACCACGATGGTATTTTCTTGTTCGTGAATGGGTCTCTTTCATCTTTTTAGGTTTCTGCTCTACTCCGGGTAAAGATCCGCCCCATCTTGATTTGCACATATAGGACAAATCTTCTGATCACCATTTATTTTTTATGACTTTTTTCAATTACTTTCAGATCTTTCACCAAGTATTTAGTTTGAGATTTCCTCGCTTGATAAATAGTATATCTTTACAAATAACAAAGAGGAATCATTTTTGATACGCGTAGTAATCGTAGATATATTACCAATTGGGTTTTTTATAAACAGAGCCTGGATATTTAATTTTTTTAGTCCAACCAAAGCCAACCATAAAATTATTATAATTGATAATAGTACTATGAATCCCCACAAACAATGGATCTAATTGCATGCACTTCACGCTCCAATTTTTTGATGATTCCATTTTTCTTTCTGGGGCGAAACAGAGGATATCTCGATCGGGGGAGAGAACGGGGAAATCCCATATGACCCAATATTTATGACAAGTCGCACTATACGTCAACCCAAGATGCATCTTCCTCTCCAGGAATTCGGAAAGGTACTTTTGGAACACCAATAGGCATTGATTAAAAGAAAAAAAACTAAATACTCTATATCACTTTGATATGAAAACGTAACAATAGGGTTTTATTGTCTTTATAATATTGGCTTTATCATATTTATTTTATCCATAGATTAGAAAAATTAAGAAAGAAAGACAAAATAAATAAAGGAAAATTTTGATGAATAGGTTCTTTTGATGATAACTAAGGATGGACGCGTTTACTCATAGAAAATGGTATCAACCCCCCATTGCGTATTGGTACTTATCGAGTATAGAATAAATCTGTTTCTCTTTGTTCCTACGAACAGAATTGTTCCATTATTATGAACAGAATAGAATAAATATTAACCTAACCCTCCCCTTGTTAGGAAATAATCCATTGAACAAGGGAGGTCCATAGGACAGTCATAGTATAGTCTTTTCCAATGCAATAAAGTTACGCAGTGTCCATTTTTATTTGCGAAAGGGGTATTTTCCATGGGTTTGCCTTGGTATCGTGTTCATACCGTTGTATTGAATGATCCCGGCCGGTTGCTTTCCGTTCATATAATGCATACAGCTCTGGTTGCTGGTTGGGCGGGCTCGATGGCTCTGTATGAATTAGCAGTTTTTGATCCTTCTGACCCTGTTCTTGATCCAATGTGGAGACAGGGTATGTTCGTTATACCCTTCATGACTCGTTTAGGAATAACCAATTCATGGGGCGGTTGGAGTATCACAGGAGGTACTGTAACGAATCCGGGGGTTTGGAGTTACGAAGGTGTGGCCGGGGCACATATTGTATTTTCTGGCTTATGCTTTTTGGCAGCTATCTGGCATTGGGTCTATTGGGATCTAGAAATATTTTGTGATGAACGTACAGGAAAACCTTCTTTGGATTTGCCTAAGATCTTTGGAATTCATTTATTTCTATCCGGGGTGGCTTGCTTTGGTTTTGGTGCATTTCATGTAACAGGCTTGTATGGTCCTGGAATATGGGTGTCCGATCCTTATGGACTAACGGGAAAAGTACAACCTGTAAATCCATCGTGGGGCGTGGAAGGTTTTGATCCTTTTGTTCCGGGAGGAATAGCTTCTCATCATATTGCAGCAGGTACATTGGGGATATTAGCGGGTCTATTCCATCTTAGTGTCCGACCACCACAACGTCTATATAAAGGATTGCGTATGGGAAATATTGAAACCGTACTCTCCAGTAGTATCGCGGCTGTCTTTTTTGCAGCTTTTGTTGTTGCTGGAACTATGTGGTATGGTTCAGCAACTACCCCCGTCGAATTATTTGGTCCCACTCGTTATCAATGGGATCAGGGTTACTTCCAGCAAGAGATATATCGAAGAGTTAGCGCCGGGCTAGCAGAAAATAAAAGTTTATCAGAAGCCTGGTCTAAAATTCCTGAAAAATTAGCCTTTTATGATTATATCGGCAATAATCCGGCAAAAGGAGGGTTATTCAGAGCAGGCTCAATGGATAACGGAGATGGAATAGCGGTTGGATGGTTAGGACACCCTATCTTTCGAGATAAAGAGGGGCGTGAGCTTTTTGTACGTCGTATGCCTACTTTTTTTGAAACATTTCCAGTCGTTTTGGTAGACGGCG